GACGTCCATCCGACGCATCCATTATGGTTATCTCATATCCTCCTTTTTCTTTTCGTATAATTTTGTTTACTATACCCGCTGCTGTAGCATTATAAACATTATTGTTACTCTTGTTACCGTCGGGATAAATCTGACCCCTTCCCCTGTTCCCGCCTACGTATATGGGATATTTTAAGAAGTGAATATCTTTCTTAGTAGCGGGGTCTGGGGAAAGAATGGGAAAGGTTACTTCGCTATATTTCTGACCAGGAACAGGACCTATCACAAGAATATTCTTTTTATTAGGGCGATAGTTCTGAAAAGACAGATTGCCTATCTTTTCCTTAATTTCGGGCGAAATACGATCAGGGGGGGCTAATTCAAACCCCTCAGGTAAAATAAGAACAGCTCCCACATTCAAAGATCCCTTTTTTCCATTAGCAAGAACTTGTTTCAGTTGTATATCATAAGGAATTCGAACAACTGCTTCAAATACAGTATCAGGAAGCACCGCTTGTGGAACCTCGATATCCACGGGTTTATTAGCTAAATGGCAATTGGCACATACAATACGGCCAGTCGCTTCGCGTGGATTTTCATAACCCTGCTGCGCAAAAATGGGATATGCATTTGAAATAGGTGCCTTAGCTATTATATATATCATGAGTGATATGTAAACGTATCGACTAATCTCTTCCTTTATCCAAGAAAAAAGGGTATTTATAGTTTGCATGTTCCAATCATTGGTATCAAAAATTTATACAATAAAATTAGGTAGGTCCCCAGTCTAGTATAGTATAGTTCCCTATCTATGATTCTGCTATTTACTAAAAAAATATTAATGGAATATAGGAGGAATCCCTTGTATGAGTAGAAAGAATAAGTACAATTTTGAATGTTTTGCTTATGTAGAAAATAACAACAATTATAATTTGATCAATGAACCATTTTTCATTTATTCATTCATTGAATGATAAATAACTACAAGGGAGGGAGATAGACGATTTAAATAACGGAAGATCCAATATTTAAAAATTGTATCTAGAACGACCGGAAAAGTGGAAATAAGACCGGATAGAATTTGATCGTTATGAGCAAATCCAAAATCCTTGTAAACAGCGCTAATCATTAGTTCCCAACCGTGGGGTGAATGGAATCCTATACATAAATCAGTTAATAAAAGAATTGAAAAAGCTTTTATTGTATCGCTTAAGTTATATAGGAATTCTTGAACCCAAGAGTTAAGAATAACAAGTTCTTCATTACCTAGAATAGAATAACCACTTAGAATAACGAAACAGATTATATTTGTCGAGAAGTTCAAAATCGTATGGATACAATCCGAATTGTGTATCTTGATCAATTGGATCGTTTCTTTGTGGATTCCGATACGAAGCTTTTCTAGATGTGTTTCGGGGTATTCCTTTATCATTTCTTCCAGGAGGAAGAGTTCCTCTAATTCTATGAATTTTTTTATAATACTCTTTTCTTGAATATCATTCAAGAAAATTTCGGATTGCCTAGTATCCCACCAATTAGTAACCCAAGATTCAAGACTTTTAGTAAATGAGAGAGAGATCCACCAGGGCAAAAATACTATAGATGCGAGATGTAGAAGGGGAATGAGTGCTTTCTTTTTTGCCATTTTGGAGTCTTTGAATTTTTAATGAAATGAACTCACCCGATTCGTCGACTTCATATGATACTAACTAATATTCATATCAAGGATAGGTTCTATTACAAGTCATCTAGCCCATGAATCTATTCCCTGTTTTTTTGTCTATGATTCAGTGGTTAGTACTTGAATTTCTAAATTATAGAGAAATGGAATAAGAAAGAGTCCACTTCAAATTCGAATAAAGATATTGTTTTCAAATATATCATTTTCTAAAATTCGAAAAAAGTGCCTCCTTTCGATAAATAAATGCGCAAAAAGGCCCCTTCAAGTAATGAATATTATTCAATTCAGATTTTGAAAAGAAAGAATTCTCTTTCTATCAAAATCTAATTTTTTTTTTTCAAAAAATTTTCAAAATACTTCAATTGGTACACGCAAGAAATAAGCCAATTCAGCAGCTTTTTGCTCAATTTCTCGTGGAGTAAAATTCTCATCAGTACGAGTCAAGGGAATAGCCCCCTGGCCTGTGATTTTCATATAAAGGACGCGACGAGCATAAATACCCTCTTTAACTTCTATTCTGATGGACTGAATGTCTTTCATAAGGAATTGAAGTAAGATGCGCCGATTTTTTCCAGGAAATCCCCAACGAAAAATACACACTATTCCTTCTTTTCTATCGAATCGATCATAACCACTACCTACGTTCCACGAAATTGTGCACCACAAATAGGAGCTAATAAAGAGACCCGCAATCCCATAGAAAGACATCACGATCCCCTGCGGAAAAAAAATTATTTGTGGAGACGGAAATAAAGATATCAAATTCCTACCAAGATAACTGGAAATTCCAACTAATAAAAAACCCAATGAACCTAAAAAAAGGATAAAGGCCCAGCAGAAATTACTTGTTTTTCGAGACCCCGCTATAAGTTCTATCCATATATGTTCTGATCGCCAATTCATACTAGATCTAGTTGCACATTTTATTGAAATTGAGAAGAATAACCCAAATTAATTTGAATTTTTTGTGTGTTTCCGAAGTAACTCTCATCAACTAGCACTATTCCGATGTGAACTTTTAGGGGAAATTCGCCGAATTGCTTAAATCTAAAATAATAACACCCACTTCGTATGATTCCCTATAGATATCGACATATGGATACATTAACTTTACATTTCAAACATTCGTGGCGATCCCCCCCTTTTTTTCAAATAGCTATAATTATATAATTATAATTAATTAATTTACGCATATATTATATTTACGCATGTATAATAGCTTACACTCGGGGGAAACCCTATCACATATTTTATTCTAATAAATATCTGTGTTAGTTCAACTCTTTGACAACATGAAAAAACCAAGATTAGATTTGGCCCCACCCTATCTATATCTAAAAAATCCTGGTTTTTTCAACATGAAGAAATAAAGAAGTCATCGCAATCACCGGAAATACTAGGCCCACGAAAGGCACAAAAACAGAGGATAAATTAGTCATAGTTGCCATAAAAATGATAGTTGTCATAAAAATGATAGCTGGGTTTAATATTTGTACCTGTTATTGTTATTTATATTGTTATAAAGGTATCGTATAATCATTATAATTCATATATAATTATACTAGCTATAGCTAAACTAAGTGAGTATATGTAAGTTGTCTATTATATGTAAGTACATAATATAATAAATATATTAATTTATATATATATAAATTAATAATATAAATAGAATAAAACAAGGAATGTAGAACTAACTAAATAGAATTTTTCATCTTTCTAGAATTTATCTTATTTTTGGATAAAAATTGAATAAACTTGAATAAAATAAAGAAATAATTTATTATGAATTACCGAAAAATTTGTTATAATCCGACCCACGGATAGAGATTCTCAAAAGATATAGAATCTTGCATCTTTCTATACTTTTTTTATTTTCTATATGTGAATTATATATACATAATTAAGGGAAGGCGAAATTCTCGTTTTATTCGCCTTGCCTAATTTTCATTTTACGGAAGAAATAATTCGCTCTTTTTTTGCTCGATAAAAGTTTCCCGGCTAGTAATCAGGAATATCGGTAAAAAAAAAATTATTCGCATAATTCTTTTTCCCCTTTACAATTAACTCTTATATTACCAAATGTTATCAAAGTCAAAATAAAATCCGAAGAAATTTATTTTGACTTTGATTTCTATAGACTAAATAACTATTTGTTCTACACAAAAAAAAAAAAAAATAAGAATTTCTATTTTTATTATTAAATTAAGCCCCTACTTGATTGAATTTTGATTCAGAGGAAAGAAAGCATGGAACTGAAATAACTCACTCAGAACCCCTTTTAAAAGATTACGCGGTACGATTGGATCAAATAAGCCCTTATGGAATAAATATTCAGCCGCTTGGGAACCCTCTGGTATTGCTTTATTCAATGTTTGTTCAATTACTCTTTTACCCGCAAATGCAATGTAGGCATGGGGTTCAGCAATAATGATATCCCCCAACATACCAAAACTAGCCGTTACCCCACCGGTAGTAGGAGATGTAAGGATTGATACATAAAATAACTTTTTATTTGATTGATAATCACACAAAGCAGAAGATATTTTAGCCATTTGCATCAAGCTCAAACTTCCTTCTTGCATGCGTGCTCCTCCAGAAGCACACACTAAAATAAGAGGTAAAAGTTGATTGGTAGCATATTCGATCAAACGGGTGATTTTCTCGCCAACTACCGATCCCATACTACCCCCCATAAACTGAAAATCCATAATCCCAATTGCTACGGGAATACCATTTAGTTGACCTGTGCCTGTTTGAACAGCTTCAGTTAATCCTGTCTTTCTTTGATAAAAATCAATACGATCTTTGTAAGGTTCTTCTTCTAAATGAAATCCAATGGGATCGAGAGAAACCATGTCTTCATCCATTGGAGCCCAAGTACCTGGATCAATCGAAAGTTCGATTCTATCTGAACTACTCATTTTCAAATGATGTCTACAGTGTTCGCAAATATTCATTTTTGATTTCAAAAATTTCTTATAATTTAATCCATAACAATTTTCGCATTGAACCCACAAATGCCTGTATTTTGGAGTTACATGTAAATCATTAGAACTTTCCGTTTTTATTATAGTTAAATCACTGCCATCCGAGCTCGGTTTTATACTTGAACTCTGATTTTCACTACTATTTCTGCTTTCATCAAAAATTAGGCTTTCACGAAAAATGTAACTATCAATGTAACTGTCACTATAATTGTCAATACCACTTAAAATGTAACTATCAATACAAATTTGAGAACGAAAATAACTGTCAATACAACTATTAATGTGGTTTTTCCAACTACAACTATATTTAGTATCATATATGTAACGATCATAGTGGGGATCGTCACTATTAG